AAAAAAAGGAAAACTTTTCCGAAGAGTAAAAAAAAGAAATTAGATCCATAACATCTATGTCAGCTTCTATGTGTGGATGCATCCAAAGCACTCGCTTGCTAGATGATCCCTCTAGAGGAGGGGTATCATACCAAATCCTTCTAGTTACTTCGTTCCCTATTTCTACTCTCGAGAATCCTAAGGAAAAGAATTTGCTTTCTACCGAGCTGAAACAATATGTTGATGGCTTTAGCAAACCAAAGCCATCGTTTATTAGCTATTTGGCTTCAATCTAGCTTTAGAAAATACAAATTGAAGATCTAGTTACGATTAGAAATAGACTTTTGTATCTTTATCCATGGATCCTCTACTCATACTCATTCAATTGGAATGCTTCATCCAACTCAAAAAATTTATGCTTCATGATTCCATAATCTCAAATCTCAATTTGGTTATTCAATTGAGAATTCACCTTTGGATACAAATCATCAGAATGTATATTCTTCCTCAAACGTGGCATTGAGAGGTAAAGGATTAAATCCTTTTAAGAAATAAAGTTTTTTGTCGGAATATGAATCAAACCGAAAGACCCCTTAACTATTTCTGTTGTTAATAGAACGAATCACACTTTTACCACTAAACTATACCCGCTACAATTTGATTATTGTATATGAATGGACCATTTGTCGAATTGTCGAAGAGGTGAGTGAAACGTAATGTAATTGAAATAGGGTTAGAATCATAAAAATCTCATATATATATATAAAAAAAATACTTATATATAAAAAAAATACTAAATAAGATAAGAATTTTTACTTATTTTTTTTTCAAACAAAGTCTGTTGCTGAAAAATGAATTGTTAATGTTGGAATAGTTGTTACTATTCCAATACAATAACATTGTTATGGTGTTATGTTATAATTCTAATTATTGAATAATGTTATTGTTATAACAATAACAATGATAATATATATATATCAAAACAAAATAAGATAACTCAAAATAACTTATTGTTTTGATTCCATTTCATTCCCAATTCCCAAAGAGTAAAAAAAGAAAGAAAAATAAAAAAGGACGTTCCTAACTAAGTAACGATCGAACAGATTACTGTTTTTTTGCTTAAAAAAATGTATTTTTCGTTTAAAATCAATCTTTTTATCTATGATTTTTTGGAAGATAATAAGGAATGGCCTGGCTATGGGTGGGCCAGGCCAGGCCGAGGAAAGAAAAGGACTTTTCGGAGAAAATCAAAGAGGTACTCGGGGAGATTCCCTTTTTTATCTAAATGGCATTGCTGATCAAATTAGTGTATATATATATCAGATTAGTGTATATATATACATATCTATATTCTATAGAATGAACTATAGAATGAAAAAAAGACAAGGAAAGACTTTTCTCAATTGTTACTTTACGCGTTACATAGGAATTATCAATCGAGAATTGGGAGAGATGGCTGAGTGGACTAAAGCGGCGGATTGCTAATCCGTTGTACGAGTTATTTGTACCGAGGGTTCGAATCCCTCTCTCTCCGTTCCCTCTGATCACTTTTTCTTTCAAAAAAAAGATTGAGTCCTTGTTTGATCTATGTTTTATCATAGCATAGTTCTATGTCTGGGATACATAAAATACTAAGACTAAGCAAATAAATACAGAAATCAAGCAAGGAAAAACAAAAAATATCTTATTTTTTTATTCCTCACGTCCAGGATTACGTCCTGGATCATTAGATAGGAATCCAAAAATGAAGAGAGAAACAAAGAATATCACTACTGTGTAAACGAAGAGTTTGAGAGTAAGCATTACAAAATCTCCAAGATAATTTTGGGGTGGAAAAAGAGAATAGATTATCAGTTTTTGTATCATATGGATTATCCATTTTTGTACCACGTATCCCAAGAAAAAGTTTTTCTAGAAACGAAAAAAAAGAATTGGCAGGAATTCTTTTTGTATTGTAATAAGATTCTGACTCCTTCGTTACCAAAAGAGTCTTGTCATACCTAAAATTAGGTATTGTAGAGGACCGTAATATAGGGTTTTTGTTACCTGGAAGGTCCGATCAGAATAGAATTCTGAAATTTAGGTGATCTAGATTTATTGCGACTATCCGAGAATTTACATATTTGAATCGAGGGTTCATAAAAATGAAATAAGACTTTATCCGATCTTATTCAGCTCTTAGATTCTTTTTTTTTCATTTTTTAAATTAATCATGAATCTTTCTCGGATACTTTAAAAGGAAAGAGCTTATCGAAAACTTACAGCAGCTTGCCAAACGAAGGCTAAGAGAAAAAAGAGCAAAGGAATGACTGGCATAAAATCTACGATTGGATTGAATAAAGCGTAAGCTTCAGGCAATTTAGCGAAGACAAAACCACTTGAATGAAAGGCAGAATTAAGACAGATCAAACTCAAGATATTAAGCATAACAAGGATTTCGTTTTTGGAGAAAATTTCATTTTGATTGAGTTTTTGATATAAGGTAAAAATGAAGTTAAAAAAGGTAGACTAAAAACCTTTCTTCGTTTTTTTCTTTGAACTCGCCCAACCAAAAACCTTTCTAGTCTCAAATGAGAATAGAAAGAATCATACTTTCATACAATATCTTAATTGAATTAGATGTAATGATCAATGAATTGATTTTTATTCTACATAGGCACGTGTTGAATCCTAGCAAGAATCAATTCCATAAATTATGGATTTGTAGAGATTTGAACTGAAATTCGATATTTTGGCTTTGGGCTGGAATTGACGAATAACCAATACCAATATTAGTCTTTTTAAATGTCAATTTGACATTTCAATGGGGCGTGGCTAAGCGGTAAGGCAACGGGTTTTGGTCCCGTTACTCGGAGGTTCGAATCCTTCCGTCCCAGACAGACTTATTCTATGAATTGTTCTCCCTAACAATCTTTTTTTTTTTGAAAGTTGGTTTGGTAGAGTGGTATAGAATGTTATAAAATTCTAATGTTATTAGATCTTTTTTTTATTTCTAACTTCTCTGTTCTTCTATGAATATGAACAATATTTTTCTTTTTTACAAACAGAATTTGCGTGTTATTAACACTCAAATTTAAAGAAATCCATTTGTTTGTGATATTTGTGAGATAGGTAGATAGATCAATTTACGAATTCTATGTAGATACGTAATTCAAATAAGGAAAAAAGTAGGTAGTTCTCGGTACTAATTCCATCACTGGATTCAAACTTTTAAAGGAAAAATAGGAAGGAATACCAAGGGTATCTGGCCCCCTCTTTTTCCCTATACAAACAAGATTGTATAGAGCTATATTATATAGCAAATATCTGGGGGAGAATGGGGAGGGTTTTAGGATAATTCATAATCCTCATAGAATGTAATTCATCCAATCTAAATAAGATTTTTTTTTTGAAATTTGTAATGCAAGCCAAAGGAAGGGGTATTGGCTGGTTTAACTCATCTAGATGGTTAGTTTAAATCGTTGATGACTCTAGAAATCGAAAAGGTTTTGATTCTCATATGTATGTTATAATATGGCGTTAAATTGGATCTTTGCTGAGGATTTTCCAGATAAATACCTATCCCCCCGCCCGAGATAAAACAAAGAAAGGTATCGACTACTATCTCTTATGTACCGATTGAGCCAATGACTATTCATGATTCCATATTGAATCAAAGATTCCAAATTAGAGGAATAATGTTATGTTAAAACTTCGTTTGAAACGATGTGGTAGAAAGCAACGTGCGACTTGAATTGAAGGACATGATGGAATGTGGATTTTTGCACCCACCATTTTCTATATGAATTAGATGAAAATGCTCTTGGCTCGACATAGTTTGTTCTACTAAAAAAACGGAAGATCGGATTTTGATTTTATTGGGTTGTAAATAAAATCAAACAAACAAAACAAAATAGTAGTATATCATGAAGCTCGAGCAGCAAATATCGATTCATTTATCAGAGGGAAGGATCTAGGGTTAGTGACAATCAATAAGTTGGAACAACTTCGTAAGTATATCTTCGATATAGAAATCGAAAGCGTTAAATTCTAACAAATTCCAAATCATCATTTGTCGGAATTGGTAAAACGATTTTGATCAAAAGTGTCTCCAGGAGAATCAATCGTTCATATGATTCTTCAATAGAAAAAGAACTAGAAAAGGTATGTTGCTGCCTTTTTGAAATGATTAAGGATCACCGAAGTAATGTCTAAACCCAATGATTCAAAGTGAAGATAAAGGATCCCGAGACAAGGAAAGACCACTTTAAATTTAATTGTCTCAATAACTAACTGAAAAAAAAAGATTCGATTGGCGACGAGACAAACAAAAGAGGTTAAAGACCGCTCAAAAAATGTTTCAGGAGTTCTTTTCGAGCTCTTTGAGAATTACCCAACTTGAGTTATGAGTGCGAATCACGAATGTCGTTTTTCTTCAGTAAGCCACGGAGAAAAATCGAAATTCAGAGTCTAAGCCTAATGTAATGTGTAATGGATTGATTCTTTTTATTTTGATGATTTTTTGATCGATTTTACACTATATACAATACATACAATAAATAAGTTTGACTCATTCGTTCTCGAGCCGTATGAGGAGAAAACCTCTTATACGTTTCTAGGGGGGTAGTATTTATCTACATCTATCCCAATGAGCCATCTATCGAATTGTTGCAATTGATGTTCGATCACGAAGAGAAGGAAGAGATCTTCGGAAAGTGGGTTTTTACGATCCGATAAAGAATCAAACTTATTTAAATGTTCCCGCTATTTTGCATTTTCTTGAAACGGGCGCTCAACCTACAGAAACAGTTCATGATATTTTAAAGAAAGCGGGGGTATTTGAGGAACTTCGAGTTAGTAAAACGAAATGATCCCTTTTCATTTTATGAAAAAAAGGGGGAGGGGTGTGATCGGCATCTAGCTTTGTGGTATTTTTTCTTCTGTGCCAGTCCCTTTTTCGTCCTCTATTTAATTTATTATGATTCGCTTATATAAGGCCAAAAAAGGCATTTAGTGATATGAGACGGATAGAAAGTTGAATAGAGGAAATAATGGGATTATCGGACTACCACCAATTAATTGTGTGGTTTCGTTGGGACTCCAATAACAAACCAAACATGGCACGGGATTTCTCTTGTTTATTGTACCTCTATTGAATAGATCCGATATTTTTTTATACTTCTTACCTTATAGCCACACTTTCTTTTTTCTATCTATATATAGATAGATAGTGCCAATCCAATGAAAGTCCTTACCTTATTTTTATTAATAAAAATAGTTATTGCGTTTGTTTTCTCAATATTCAATTAATATTGACAATGATATATCGAAGAAATATAATTCGATCATGGGTAAATAAATAGATTGTTCCCTTCCCCAGAAGTTTGGTTCTTTACTTTACTCAAATAATGGGTTTCCTCAATTCACTGTGACATTAAGAGTATCCTCTTTCTTAATGTAAAGAAAAATTTTTTCATGTAATGAAAAAGATGTAATGAATTAATGTAATGAAAAAAAATGTAATGAAGAAAAAAATGACTTAATAAAACTAGTAAAACTAGGTGGTCCATTTTACATCTGTGCTATGGTTATCCGCGAATCTGTTGTATTTTGATATGATTTGCCTTTTTATTATGTTAAATATGTTAATAAAAAATAATCAAATCTTGTCTTTCTTTTTGTTCCTAGTTCAATATTTTTACGGAATCGGGGAATGTAATCTCTTATTCTAAATAGAATTAGAATCTCTAATTTTCTTTTGATCCTATCTACATAACATAACCATATATATATCTTTTTGGTGGGGGTTGCTAACTCAACGGTAGAGTACTCGGCTTTTAAGTGCGACTATGATCTTTTACACATTTGGATGAAGCAACGGATTCGTCTATACCATTGGTAGAGTTTGTAAGACCACGACTGATCCTAAAATGGAATGAATGGAAAAAGCAGCATGTCGTATCAATGGGGAACTCTGAGAATATTTGATTCTTAACTGATCAGTACATTATTTTAATTTTTGTAACGAGACCAAATCAATGAAAAGTTGGGTCGAGTTAATAAATGGATAGAGCTCTAAGGCTCCAATTATAGGGAAAAAAGAAACGAGCTTATGTTCTTAATTTGAACAATTACCCGATCTAATTAGATGTTAAAAAAAGATTAGTGCCTGATGCGGGAAAGGGTTTTCCTATAAGTGGATTATCAATCCTTTTTTACTGAATCCTAACTATTCTCTATTGTGAAATGGAAAGAAATGTGTAGAAGAAAAGGTATATTGATAAATAAAAAAGATTTCCAAAGTCAAAAGAGCGATCAGGTTGCAAAAATAAAGACTTTCTCACCATCTCTTGTACGTTTAATGAACAAAAAAACCTAGTAGGTGAAAAAAAGAGAATCCGAGGATTCGTCTGTCTCTATCCGGGGTATCATTCTTTTATTACTATATACCCTGTTCTGACCATATCGTACTATGTATCATAACTCAAGAAATTTTCACTGCCTTTGCTTTGGTTCAAGTAGAATTTTGAATGGAAGAATCGCATGGATCTTTAGAAATAGATGGATCTACTCAACAAGACCTTTTATATCCGCTTTTTTTTCAGGAGTATATCTACGCATTTGTTCATGATCATGGTTTAAATGTAAATGGATCTATTATTTACGAACCTATGGAAAATTTAGGTTATGATAAAAAATCCAGTTCACTAAGTGTAAAACGTTTAATTTCTCGAATGCATCAACAGAATCATTTTCTTTTTTCGGTTAATGATTCGAAACAAAATCGATTCGTGGTACACAAGAATCGTTCGGATTTTCAAATGATATCACAGGGTTTTACAGTCATTCTAGAAATCCCATTCTCACTACAAAAAGTGAATATCCTAGAAGAAAAAAAAATAGAAAAATTTCACAATTTACGATCCATTCATGCAATATTTCCTTTTTTAGAGGACAAAATATCACATTTAATTTATGTGTCGGATATATTAATACCTTACCCCGTCCACCTTGAAATCTTGGTTCAAACACTTTACTGTTGCATACAGGATGCTCCTTCTTTGCATTTTTTGAGATTTTTTCTCCAGGAGTATCGTAATTGGAATAGTTTCATTACTCCAAAGAGGGCCAGTTCCTTTTTTTCAAAAGAGAATCAAAGATTGTTCTTGTTCCTATATAATTCTCATGTATATATATGTGAATCTATATTTGTTTTTCTTCATAAACAGTGTTCTCATCATTTCCGATCAACCTCCTTTGGAGCCTTTCTTGAGAGAACACTTTTCTATGGAAAAATAGAGCATCTTGTAGTCGTAGTAGTGCTGCGTAATGATTTTCAGAAGAGCCTAGGGTTTTACAAGGATCCTTTCATGCATTATGTTAGATATCAAGGAAAATCCATTCTGGCTGCAAAGGGGACTCATTTTCTGATGAAGAAATGGAAAACGCACCTTATGCATTTCTGGCAATGTAATTTTCACTTGTGGGCTCAACCAGACAGGATTCGTATAAACCAATTTTCTAAACATTCCTTAGATTTGA